TCGAATAAAAATTTATAAATTTTTATTCGATGCAATTATAACTGATCCTGGGGATAAAACAATTAGAAAAAAATATATTGGAATAAAAGAAATCAATAAAAAAGTTCCTCGATGGTCATACAAATTAATCGACGAATTAGAACAACAGGAAGTAGAAAATGACAAAAATGGGCCAACGAATTATCTAATTCGTTCAAGAAAAGCCAAACGTGTCGTGATTTTTACCGATATTCCGGAGAATACCGATCCTTATACTAATAACAAAGAGACTAATAATCCTGATGAAGCTGAAGAGTTGGCTTTGATACGTTATTCACAACAATCGGATTTTCGTCGAGATATAATAAAGGGCTCTGTGCGAGCTCAAAGACGTAAAACGATTATTTGGGAACTGTTTCAAGCAAATGTGCACTCCCCTCTTTTTTTGGATAGACTAGACAAACCCCCTTTTTTTTATTTTGATATTCCCGAGCTGATGAAAATCATTTTTTTAAATTGGAAAAATAAGGAATTAAAAATTTCGGATTATACAAAGGAAAAGACAAAAGAAAGTGAGAAAAAAGAGGAGGACAAAAACGAAAAATACAAAAGAGATAAAAAAATTCGTATAGAAATAGCAGAAGCTTGGGATAGCTTTTTCTTTGCTCAAGTAATAAGAGGTTTTTTATTAGTAATCCAATCAATTTTTAGAAAATATATTCTATTACCTTCATTAATAATAGCTAAAAATATTGTTCGTATATTATTATTTCAATTTCCCGAATGGTCCGAGGATTTAAAGGATTTGAATAAAGAAATCCATGTTAAATGCACCTATAATGGCGTTCAATTATCCGAAAAAGAATTTCCGAAAAAATGGTTAACAGACGGTATTCAGATAAAGATACTATTTCCTTTTCGTCTGAAACCTTGGCACAGATCTAAGTTACGATCCCCTCATAAAGATCCAATTAAAAAGAAAGGGAAAGGACAAAAAAATGATTTTTGTTTTTTAACAGTTTTGGGAACGGAAGCTGAACTGCCTTTTGGTTCTCCCCGAAAACAACTTTCCCTTTTTGAACCCATTTTTAAAGAATTCGAAAAAAAAAAATTAAAATTAAAAAAAAAATGTTTTTTAGTTCTAAGAGTTTTAAAAGAAAGAACAAAATTTTTTATAAATGCTACATTTATAAATGTAGCAAAAGAAACAAAAAAATGGGTCCTCAAAAGCATTATATTTCTAAAAAAAATAATAAAAGAATTTTCAAAAAGAAACCAAATTATATTATTTGGATTGAAAAAACTAGGAATATATGAATTGAGTGAAACTAAAAAAGAAACAAATTCGATAATACATAATAAAATTATTCCCGAATCGTCTATTGAAATTCGGTCTATGGATTGGGCAACTTACTCATTGACAGAAAAAAGAATTAAAAATCTAACTAATAGAACAAATACAATCATAAATCAAATAGAAAAAATGAAAAAAGACAAGAAAAGAGAGTTTATAACTCGAGAGATAAATCTTAACCCTAACAAAATAAGTTATGAAGATAAAAGATTAGAATCACCAAAAAATATTTGGCGGATATTAAAAAGAAAAAATATTCGATTACTTCGTAAATCCCACCATTTTTTAAAATTTTTTATTGAAAAGATATACATAGATATCTTTCTGCGTATCATTAATACCCCTAGAATCAATGCACAGCTTTTTATTGAATTAACAAAAAAAATGATTAATAAATACATTTACAATAATGAAGCAAATCGAGAAAGAATTGATAAAACAAATCAAAGTATAATTAACTTTATTTCAACTATAAAAGGGTCACCTTGTATTAATAAGAATTCACATATTTTTTTGGACTTATCTTACTTGTCACAAGCATATGTATTCTACAAATTATCACAAACCCAAGTCAGTAATTTATATAAGTTAAGATCTGTCTTTAAATATTACAGAACATCTTTTTTTATTAAGAATGAAATAAAAGAGTATTTTGTTGGAACGCAAGAAATATTTGATTCCGAATTAAGACAACATAAGAACCCTCGAAATTCTGTAATTAATGAATGGAAAAACTGGCTAAAGGATCATTATCATTATCAATATGATTTATCTCAGATTAGATGGTCACGATTAGTACCGCAAAAATGGCGAAATAGAGTCAATCAATATCAATGCCGTATGGCTAAAAATAAAGATTTAAACAAATGTGATTCATATGAAAAAAACCGATTAATTCATTATGAAAATGAAAAACAAAATGATTTTGAATTTGAAATAGATTTATTACTAAATCAAAAAGAAAATTTTAAAAAACAATATAGATATGATCTTTTTTCATATAAATCGATTAATTATGAGGATAAGAAAGACTCATATATTTATGGATTGCCATTACAAGTAAATAATAACCAAGAGATTTCTTATACTTCCAATACGCCTAAACGCAAACTATTTGATATGCTGGAAGGTGGTATCCTTATCAATAATTATCTAGGAGAAGATGATAGTATAGATAGAAAAAAAGATATGGATCGAAAATATTTTGATTGGAAAATTCTCAATTTTTGTCTTAGAAAGAAGACCGATATTAGGGCCTGGGTCGATATTGATACTGTCACCAACAGAAATAAAAATACTAAGACTAAGACTGGGGTTAATAATTATCAAATAATCGATAAAATTGATAAGAAAAAGAAAGGTCTATTTTATTTCACGATTCATCAAGATCAAAAAATTAACCCATTCAATCAAAAAAAACCTCTTGTGGATTGGATGGGAATGAATGAAGAAATACTAAGTCGTCCCATATCGAATCTAGAACTTTGGTTATTCCCAGAATTTGTGATACTTTATAATACATATAAGATTAAACCGTGGGTCATACCAATCAAATTACTTCTTTTCAATTTTAATGTAAATAAAAATGTTAAGAAACATAAAAGTATCACTGGAAAGAAAAAAAGCGATATTTTTATATTATCGAATGAAAAAAAGACTTTTGAATTAGAAAATCAAAATCAAGGAGAAAAAGAATTAGCGGACCAAGCAGATCTTGAATCAGCTCTCTCAAACCAAGAAAAAAAAAAAGAAAAAGATGTTGAAGAAGATTATACGGGATCAGACATGAAAAAACGTAGAAACAAAAAGAAATACAGGAATAAAATAGAAGCAGAGCTTGAGCTCTTACTAAAAAGGTATTTGAATTTTCAATTGAGATGGGATGATTATTTAAATCAAAGAATCATCAATAACATCAAAGTATATTGTCTCCTGCTTAGAATGACAAATCCAAGAGAAATTGTTATATCCGCTATTCAAAGGGACGAAATGGATCTGGATATTATGACGGTCCATAAGGATTTACCTCTTACAGAAGTGATGAAAAAGGGAATATTGCTTATCGAACCAGTTCGCCTGTCTGTAAAAAATGATGGAAATTTTATTATATATCAAACCATAGGTATTTCATTGGTTCATAAGAGTAAGCATCAAATTAATCAAAGATACCTAGTTGATAAAAATAAGAAGAATTTTTATGAATCCATTGCAATACGTCAAAAAATGAATGGAAATAGAGACAAAAATCATTATGATTTGCTTGTTCTTGAAAATATTTTATCCCCGAGGCATCGTAGAAAATTGAGAATTCTAATTTTTTTCAATTCTAGGAATAGAAACAATATCCATAGAAATACAGTATTTTGCAATGGATGCAATGGAAATAAGGTAACAAATTTCGATCAAGTTTTGTTGAATAAAAGAAAAAATCTTGATAGAGGTAAAACTAAACTAATTAAATTAAAGTTCTTTCTTTGGCCCAATTATCGATTAGAAGATTTAGCTTGTATGAATCGCTATTGGTTTGATACCAATAATGGCAGTCGTTTCAGTATGACAAGGATTCGTATGTATCCGCGATTGAAAAGTCATTATATTAATATTAATTCGATCTAAAATGAATCAACAAAATCTTCTGATTTTTTTTAAGTCTAAATTATTGTTTATTTTTTTTTGTGAGTACAGAAATAGACTATACTTTTGTATAGGATATCCTATCCGAATCCAATTTTAAAAATGGGATTGATTATTGAGTAATAAATTAAGTAATTTTATTTGACAAAATTACGAATTCTTAACGAAATTAAGATTATTGTGTATATCAAATTCAAATGAGTGGCATTATTATTACTGATCAAGAAATATATATATATATCGATAAAAATATCTCAAAAAAGAGAGGGGCGATTCCTTTTTATGGTAAAAAATTCATTCATCTCAATCATTTCGCAAGAAGAAAAAGAAGAAAACAGGGGATCCGTTGAATTCCAAGTATTGAGTTTCACCAATAAAATAAGACGACTTACTTCACATTTGGAATTGCACAGAAAAGACTATTTATCTCAAAGAGGTCTACGTAAAATTCTGGGAAAACGTCAACGGCTGCTGTCTTATTTGTCAAAGAAAAATAGAGTACGTTATAAAAACTTAATTAATAGGTTGGGTATTCGGGAATCAAGAATTCGTTAATTTTTAATTTTTCGTTAATTTGAAGAGTCATTTTTAATTATTTGATTTATTAGATCTTGAATTTTGATGAATTTTTTTTCGTTTTACGCAATTCATGGAAGAATGAATCGAGGAAAAACTTATGAATATACCAGCTACAAGAAAAGATCTCATGATAGTCAATATGGGCCCCCACCACCCGTCAATGCATGGTGTTCTTCGACTCATCGTTACTCTGGACAGTGAAGATGTTATTGACTGTGAACCAATATTGGGTTATTTACACAGAGGAATGGAAAAAATTGCGGAAAACCGAACAATTGTACAATATCTGCCTTATGTAACTCGTTGGGATTATTTAGCTACTATGTTCACAGAAGCAATAACTGTAAATGGGCCAGAACAGTTAGGAAATATTCAAGTACCTAAAAGAGCCAGTTATATCAGAGTAATTATGTTGGAATTGAGTCGTATAGCTTCTCATCTGTTATGGCTCGGACCCTTTATGGCAGATATTGGTGCACAAACTCCTTTCTTCTATATTTTCAGAGAAAGAGAATTCATATATGATCTATTCGAAGCTGCCACTGGTATGAGAATGATGCATAATTATTTTCGTATCGGAGGGGTAGCGGCTGATCTACCTTATGGCTGGATAGATAAATGTTTGGATTTCTGCCATTATTTTTTTACAGGAGTTACTGAATATCAAAAACTTATTACACGAAATCCTATTTTTTTAGAACGCGTTGAGGGCGTAGGAATTATTGGTAGAGACGAAGTAATAAATTGGGGTTTATCAGGACCAATGCTGCGAGCTTCCGGAATACAATGGGATCTTCGTAAAGTTGATCATTATGAGTGTTACGACGAATTGGATTGGGAAGTCCAATGGCAAAAAGAAGGGGATTCATTAGCTCGTTATTTAGTCCGAATTGGTGAAATGACAGAATCCATAAAAATTATTCAACAGGCTCTAGAAGGAATTCCTGGGGGGCCCTATGAGAATTTAGAAATCCGATACTTTGATAGAGAAAGGTATCCAGAATGGCATGATTTTGAATATCGATTCATTAGTAAAAAACCTTCTCCTATTTTTGAATTGCCGAAACAAGAACTTTATGTGAGAGTCGAAGCCCCAAAGGGCGAATTGGGAATTTTTCTGATAGGGGATCAGAGTGGTTTTCCTTGGAGATGTAAAATTCGCCCGCCGGGTTTTATCAATTTGCAAATTCTTCCTCAGTTAGTTAAAAGAATGAAATTGGCTGATATTATGACAATACTAGGTAGCATAGATATCATTATGGGAGAAGTTGATCGTTGAAATGATAATTGATACAACGGAAATACAAGATATCAATTCTTTTTACAGAGTGGAATCCTTAAAAGAGGTCTATGGAATTATATGGGTGCTTGTTCCTATTTTGGCTCTTGTATTGGGAATCACAATAGGCGTACTAGTAATTGTATGGTTAGAAAGAGAAATATCCGCAGGGCTGCAACAACGTATTGGACCCGAATACGCCGGTCCTTTAGGAGTTCTTCAAGCTCTAGCAGATGGGACAAAACTACTTTTCAAAGAGAATCTTCTTCCATCTAGAGGAGATACTCGTTTATTCAGTATCGGACCATCCATAGCAGTCATATCAATTCTACTAAGTTATTCAGTAATTCCTTTTGACTATCGCCTTGTTTTATCCGATCTCAATATCGGGGTTTTTTTATGGATTGCGGTTTCAAGTATTGCTCCCATTGGACTTCTTATGTCAGGATATGGTTCAAATAATAAATATTCCTTTTTAGGTGGTCTACGAGCTGCTGCTCAATCGATTAGTTATGAAATACCATTAACCCTATGTGTATTATCAATAGCTCTACGTGCGATTCGTTGAAACATAAACTTTTACCTATTCCTTTCTTTCTAGTCGTTATAGAAAAAGAGTTGAAATAAATTGCATAGATATCTTCATTTTTAATTCATTATTTGGATTTTGGATTAATGAATTAAATTATATTAAATTATATAGTTATATGAGTGAAAGAAAACAGCTATATAATATATATTTGCAGTAAAATTATTGAGTCTCGTCTTCGATGTATAAGAAGAATTAAAGAGTTGAGCATAAATAAACAGAAGAAGAAGAGACCGTTTACCCCAAGATTGGTTGATTAGTCATGTCATCCTAGCTTGAAGCGGGTTCAAAAAAATCAACCCTATTCGGTTTTCACTAACATTTGTTTGCATTACCATAAAGCGAAGGGTTTAGCAAAAATGAGTGGATGGTTAGAAATGCCAAACTACGCAAAGGATTAGTAATAGCGATTATGTAATTTATCCCAAAGGACATTTACACATAATATAAAAAGAATACTAATTGGGGCTTTAAGTTAGTAGAAATGATCAGGCAGTACTTCCCACGATTCCGATCCAGAGTATACTCCTATCCACCAATTAAAATAAATGACTATCGGAAACGAAATAATCCTTTATTTTGTAAGCTCCCCCTTTTTCTTAGAATCCCCACTTTCTTTTTAATAAAAGAAAGAAGAATAGGAATGAAAAAAAAAAAATAGAAAAAATATAATTACAAAAAAAAAAAAGAGAGATCTTTTTTTTATTCTTTTATTTTATTCTTTCTTTCCTATATACATAGTCATGGAGATAGAATTAGTGTCATAATTCATCAACTAAACTAATAGAATGTCTAATTATTTTTCATAATTGAAAACGACGGGTTATTGATATTTCTACAAGCAGTATTTTATTGAAGACTAAAGGTTATTACTTAACAAATAAGAATTTAAATTATTTATTAAATTTATTAAATAAAGGATAAGATCGATTCAGACGTAGTTTTTTTTTTATTTATTATTATTATATAACAGACAGAATTTAAGCGGTCTAATTCAGGACCTTTGCTAGATTTGGAACCTATTTATCCTATAAATATATCAAGATAAATAATACCGACTCGGTCCTTAGATTTATTTATGGCCCT